ATTTAAAATTAGTTGATTCCGAATTGGAATTGTCAAGTTAGGCATACCTCTTTAGTCAAAACAACAATTCATTTTGAACGAACGACTTACATTTGAATATAAAAAAAAGTTTGTTTATCCTAGATTGGATAACTTTTCATTCGATCCAGTGAAATGAATGAATTTTTTTATGAGAGACAACGAATGGGTTATAAAAAAAACTAAGAATGGAATATTCTTAATTATTAATATTCAATGTCTATATTTATAGCATTCATATATTATATATATTTTTAGGGCTATACGGACTCGAACCGTAGACTTTCTCGGTAAAACAGATTAAACTTGTTTTTTATTATCAAAATGATTTGAACTGTTTCAAAGACCCAACATGCAGCTTTTTGCATTGGGCTTTTTCATTAACTGACAAAAATATCAGCTATTTCACCATTTTTTTTCTTGATAGAAAGAAAAGGGTTCCGTGTGCTGTGATTCATTATTGCTTTGAACTTTGATTCAGAAGCACTACCAAAGTGTTTCAAAAAAGAGTTATATTGACGTAGGTCTGCCTTTGGCCGAGATAAATTTTAAAATGAAATGGAGTATCTCTCGTTCTGCTTAAAAAATAGAATATGAAACTTTATACACCTTAAAGTTCATAGGACGAAAAGAGATTTTTTGAGACCCTTATACTCATTAAGCCTAGCATTCAATAGGTTTGGTATTCACCTTATCAATAGTTCAAATCAAAAAGAGGTTCTATTTGGTGACTAAAAGGACACCTGAATCAGACCGAATTAGAACTAATTGTCAGGCTATTGTTCTCTTGTTTTTTTTCCTCAAAATCATAGAGTAAGACATAGATTTATCAAAGAGATTAATTAAATTTCTTTGATTTGGTTGCATGATCGACTCCCCTGAAAAACATTGGCGCGCGTGTAAACGAGGTGCTCTACCTAACTGAGCTATAGCCCTTTTGCTACATAACATATTTTAACATGTCGATAATTTCTTGTCAAGATGAACATTCGCGAAACAAGATCCTAGCTCTTTAATTGATATTGTTTATAAACAATATTGGATTTATAATCCATCTATGTAATGTAACTTTTAAGTTCGCTTTAGTAATGTAAAAAAACCTACTTAACTCAGCGGTTAGAGTATTGCTTTCATACGGCAGGAGTCATTGGTTCAAATCCAATAGTAGGTAAAACTTATTAGATACCAGAGTCAACGGTATCTAATAAGTTTTTATATTCACCTAATTATTTAAATTGTTATAGTCTATTTTTTTCGTTACATCCGAATCCTATTATTATTTGTATGTTATCTTCTATAATATGCATTCGTATAGGATGAATAAGCCGAACTTCTTTTGATTATGAGTATTTACTCGCACCAACTGGTTACGAAATCGGATTGATAGCTTCTACTCGTGTCCTAGCTCGTCTGAGAGCTAGATTTGCTTCAATTATTTGTCTCTTTCCTTCAGCTTTCTTCAAGTTAGCTTCTGCTATTTCAAGAGTTTGCTGAGCTTCTTGTGGATCAATGTCACTACCTTTCTCAGCATCATTTACTAAAACAGTGATCTCATTATTGCCTATTCTAGCAAACCCACCCATCAGAGCCATTGTTAACCATTGGTCTTTAAGGCGTATTCTCAAAATACCTATATCTACAGCTGTGGCAATGGGGGTGTGGTTTGGCAATACGCCGATTTGCCCACTATTAGTAGATAAAATGATTTCTTTGACTTCGGAATTCCAAACAATTCGATTAGGAGTAAGTACACAAAGATTTAAAGTCATTTCTTCAATTTGCTCTCCATTTCTAAGTTCATAGCTTTCGCGGTAGCTTCATCGATGTTACCTACCAAATAAAAGGCCTGTTCAGGAAGACCATCCAATTCTCCGGAAAGGATCAATTGAAATCCTCTAATTGTTTCCGCTAGACCAACATATTTTCCTGGAGAGCCTGTAAATACTTCGGCTACGAAAAACGGTTGTGATAAGAAACGCTCAATTTTTCGTGCTCTTGCTACGGTCAATCGGTCTTCTTCGGATAATTCGTCCAACCCAAGGATAGCTATAATGTCCTGAAGTTCTTTGTAACGTTGTAAGGTTTCCTTAACTCTTTGCGCAATTTCATAATGTTCTTCGCCAACGATCCTAGGTTGGAGCATGGTTGATGTTGAATCTAATGGATCCACTGCTGGATAGATCCCTTTGGCGGCTAATCCTCTTGATAGTACAGTGGTAGCGTCTAAATGTGCAAATGTCGTAGCAGGAGCGGGATCGGTCAAATCGTCTGCAGGTACATAGACTGCTTGAATCGACGTTATAGACCCTTCCTTTGTAGAAGTAATTCGTTCCTGTAAAGAACCCATTTCAGTACTAAGAGTAGGTTGATAGCCTACAGCGGAAGGCATTCTACCCAATAAAGCAGATACTTCAGATCCTGCTTGAACGAAACGAAAAATATTGTCGATAAATAGAAGTACGTCTTGTTCATTAACATCTCG